CCAAGTATTACAACTACTTATACCCATCCTGTATATTGTCCTTTTCGTTCCGTGTTGCAATAAAAACTTATTATTAGTTATTAGACGAGATTTTACGAAAAAAAAACTGTTCATATTTTTTGACATGACATGGGGGAAACTTCTCTTTATATTTATAATTAAGTTAAGAAATTGAAAGGGATTCCATCAGATTGAAGTGATATCTTTTGGATTCTCACAAAGGAGAAGGATTGATTTCAATACCCATTTGTTATTAGTTAATAATTTTAGTGATTGGATTTATAAGTGCTTATTCTGATAGGTAATGAGATATTCAAATGATTTTTCATCGAATGACTATTCATCTATTGTATTTTCGTGTAAATTAGGGGACAAGAAAGCTCTATGGAAAAACGGCGGTTCAATTTGATGTTGTCTAACGAGGAGTTAAAATACAGATGTAAGCTAAGTAAATCAATGGACAGTCTCGGTCCTATTGAAAATACCTGTGGTAGTGAAGATCCTATTATAACTGATCCGTATAAAAAAATTTTTCGTTGGAGTGAGAATACTAGTTCTAGTTACAATAATGTTGATCATTTATTCGACGTTCGGGACATTAGGAATTTCATCTCCGATGACACTTTTTTAGTTAAGGATAGTAATGGGGACAATTATTCCATATATTTTGATATTGAAAATCAGATTTTTGAGATTGATAATGATCATTCTTTTCTGAGTGAAGTAGAAAGTTCTTTTTATCGGAATGATAGTTATCTGAATAATGTATATAATGTATCTAAGGGTGACGATCTACACTCTGATCGTTCCATGTCTGATACTCAATATAGTTGGAATAATCATATTAATAGTTGCATTGACAGTTATCTTCGTTCTCAAATCCATATTGATAGTTACATTTTAAGTGGTAGTGAGAATTCTGGTAACAGCTACATTTTTAGTTATATTTGTGATGAAAGTTTGAATCGCAGTGAAAACAAGAATTCTTGTATAAGAACTACCCCGAATGGTAGTGATTTAACTAAAATTTCGAATGATCTTGAGGTAACTCAAAAATACAGGCATTTATGGGTTCAATGCGAAAATTGTTATGGATTAAATTATAAGAAATTTTGTAAGTCAAAAATGCATATTTGTGAACAATGTGGATATCATTTGAAAATGAGTAGTTCAGATAGAATCGAACTTTCGGTTGATCCCGGTACTTGGGATCCTCTGGATGAAGACATGGTCTCTCTAGATCCCATTGAATTTCATTCGGAGGAGGAACCTTATAAAGAGCGTATTGATTCTTATCAAAGAAAGACAGGATTAACTGAGGCTGTTCAAACAGGCACAGGTCAACTAAATGGTATTCCTATAGCAATTGGGGTTATGGATTTTCAATTTATGGGGGGTAGTATGGGATCTGTAGTAGGCGAGAAAATCACCCGTTTGGTCGAGTATGCTACCAATAAATTTCTACCTCTTATTCTAGTATGTGCTTCTGGAGGAGCACGCATGCAAGAAGGAAGTTTGAGCTTGATGCAAATGGCTAAAATATCTGCTGCTTTATATGATTATCAATCAAATAAAAAGTTATTCTATGTATCAATCCTTACATCCCCTACTACTGGTGGGGTGACAGCCAGTTTTGGTATGTTGGGGGATATCATTATTGCCGAACCCAATGCCTACATTGCATTTGCGGGTAAACGAGTAATTGAACAGACATTGAATAAGACAGTACCTGAGGGTTCACAAGCGGCTGAATATTTATTCCATAAAGGCTTATTCGATTCAATTGTACCACGTAATCTTTTAAAAGGCGTTCTCGATGAGTTATTTCAGCTCCACACTTTCTTTCCTTTAGAATCAAAATTCAATCAAGTAGAGCTCTAAATTCAATTATTTTTTTTGTGGCGAACAAGTAGTTAGTTTATCAGAATCAAAGTAAAAATGAGAAGGGTTGGGTTTTCTAAAGTTGCAGAAAATTCGTTATGTTATTTTCGAGATCTTTTTTACCCATATTACTTATACTGATTAGTAATTAGAAAACTTCTATCAACAAAAAGGGTTAATTCTTATTTTTGTGACATTATATTATATTAGGCAAGGCAAATAAAACTAATTTAACCTTAAATGTTCCGTATGTATATATAATATAATTCAAATAGATATATAGAGTCTTGCCTCTTTCCATATCTCCCAAGAATTTTCATTATTCATTATTACTAAATTACTAATAATCTCTGTTGGCTCGTATTCTAACGGGAATTTGTAAGAAACTCTTTATTAAATTAGAAGACAAGAATAAAATAATCAAAAAAGCATATGAAATAAATGGATTATCATACATATATTCCATTCTATATTCCTTGCACTTATTATATACTCAATTAGTATATATACTCACTTATAGTATAATTATATACGAATTATAATTAATAACTCATTTAAAAATATATAATATAAGAATAACAGGTACAAATATTAAATCGGGGTACCCATTCTATGACAACTCTCAACTTACCCTCTATTTTCGTGCCGTTAGTGGGCCTAGTATTTCCGGCAATTGCAATGGTTTCTTTATTTCTTCATGTTCAAAGAAACAAAATTTTTTAAATCCGACTTTTTTCAAGACTTAGACATGTATCATAACATGATATCCACTTTGTAGAATGTCATATAAGATGCCGCTTCCTCAGCGGATCGTATGAAGGGGATGCTAGTATTTTAGATCTAGCCGATTTGATTAATTACGTCTATAAGGTTCACATCAGAATAGTGCTAGTTGATGAGAGTTACTTCGGAAACAAAAAAAGAGTAAAGTCCAATTTATTTTGGTTATTCTCTCAATTCCAATAAAATGCAACTGGATCTAGTATGAGTTGGCGATCAGAACATATATGGATAGAACTTATAACGGGATCTCGAAAAACAAGTAATTTTTGCTGGGCCTTTATCCTTTTTTTAGGTTCATTGGGATTCTTATTGGTTGGAACTTCCAGTTATCTTGGTAGAAATTTGATATCTTTATTTCCGTCTCAGCAAATACTTTTTTTTCCACAAGGAATTGTGATGTCTTTCTATGGCATCGCGGGTCTCTTTATTAGCTCCTATTTGTGGTGCACAATTTCGTGGAATGTAGGTAGTGGTTATGATCGCTTCGATAGAAAAGAAGGAATTGTGTGTATTTTTCGTTGGGGATTTCCTGGAAAAAATCGTCGCATCTTTCTTCGATTCCTTATGAAAGATATTCAGTCCATCAGAATAGAAGTTAAAGAGGGTATTTCTGCCCGTCGTGTCCTTTATATGGATATCCGAGGCCAGGGGACCATTCCCTTAACTCGTACTGATGAGAATTTAACTCCACGAGAAATTGAACAAAAAGCTGCCGAATTGGCCTATTTCTTGCGTGTACCAATTGAAGTATTTTGAACTGAATTGAATTGAAAATTCAGTAATAAAACAAGTAACAAATTGAAATAACTAATAGATCCATCTCCTATAGCAAACCATTCTATTTTGGTAGAAATAATTTTCATTTTAGGTCCCATTTTTGGAATTGATACATTGGATTAGATACAGATGGGTCATTTCTTCGGACTCCTTAATTAAATAACCAAAAAATTAAATCTCTTCTAATGTCATAACTCTAAAATTTCTATCTTGTTTTGCCGCTTATTTTTGATCATCACATCACACTATTCTTCAGAGGTTTTTCCCGGACGGTGGGCGTGAGCAGCCGGAGAAATTTTTGGAAACATTTGATATTTTGATAGAAAGGGAGTTAGTTCGTTTCCAAATACGAATAATATTAAGATTCATTACTTCAAATGGCTCTTTGGGGCATTTATCAAAAGGACGCAATTGATATTAATTTGCCAAATTGAGATATATGGAACCAAAACACTATTTTTGATTATTTCTTCATTCGAATTCGAAGTGGACTCTTATTCTATATTCGTTCGCGATTCAAGGAATAACCAATAAATCACAAATAAAAACCATTCAGAGGCTATATACTTTGTATATAGAATTCATGCTTGATAGAAATAGTAGATCGCATAGAGTCGACAAATGAGGTGGGTTCATTAAGAATTCACAGATGAAAAAAAAATGGCAAAAAAGAAAGCATTCACTCCCCTTCTATATCTTGTATCTATAGTATTTTTGCCCTGGTGGATCTCTCTAGTATTTAATAAAAGTATGGAATCCAGGGTTACGAATTGGTGGAATACTAGGCAATCAAAAATGTTTTTGAATGATATTCAAGAAAATAATATTCTCGAAAAATTCATAGAATTAGAGGAACTTTGCCTGTTGAACGAAATGATAAAGGAATATCCAGAGACACATCTACAAAAGCTTAGTCTAGGAATCCACAACGAAACGATCCAATTGATAAAGATGCACAATGAGGATCGTATCCATACGATTTTACACTTCTCGACAAATATAATATGTTTCCTTATTCTAAGTGGTTATTCTATTCTAGGTAATGAAGAGCTTGTTATTCTTAACTCTTGGGTTCAGGAATTCTTATATAACTTAAGCGACACAATAAAAGCTTTTTCTATTCTTTTATTAACTGATTTGTGTATCGGATTCCATTCGCCCCATGGTTGGGAACTAATGCTTGGCTCTGTCTACAAAGATTTGGGATTTGCTCATAACGATCAAATTATATCTGGTCTTGTTTCCACTTTTCCAGTCATTCTAGATACAATTTTAAAATATTGGATCTTCCGTTATTTAAATCGTGTATCTCCATCACTCGTAGTGATTTATCATTCAATGAATGATTGAAAAACGATCCGCTAATATTAATCCAAATATAATCTTTGTACATACTTTGTACATAAACAAAGTGAAGCGTTCAAAATTGTAATTACTCTTTATATTTCTCCAGAGGATTTCTACTATATTCTAGTAAACTTATTTCAGTACATAGCAAAATCGTGGATAGGGAACTATACTAGCAACCTACTCAATTTATTGTAGAAATTTGGGGCTCA